ATAAAATATTCTCTTCTTTATTTATGAATATAAGCATAAGCAATTCAATAGATGTCTTTCACATTCCTCTATCTAATCTTAATCATTAACTATAATAGAAATAGAATGACAGTTCCAAAAAAACGAACTTCAATTTTAAAAAAAAAGATTCGAAAAAATATTTGGAAAAAAAAGATTTCCAGAATGTCGATAAAAGCTTTTTCATTAGCTAAATCGATAGCAACTGGGAATTCAAAAAGTTTTTTGTACTCCAAGGAAGTAATCATATGATTATAATCTTAGTTATGAATCGATCAAAATTTTTATAATTGAATCATTGTGTTTATAATTTTTTTTATGGGGATTATCATTATTTACCCAATGGAATTCTCATCACTATCTAGAATATATAAACTATAATATCTAAATATAGAATATATAAACTATAATATCTAAATATAAATAAATATATTTTTTTATATATTTATATATATATATATATATATTTTATATATATATATAAATAATACATAACGTATATAATATAAATAAAAAAATAAATTTAAAATTTAAATAAATGCTCTATACCCTAATAATTTTTTTTTACTTGATTATATTTTCTAAAAAGCCGCTATGGTGAAATAGGTATACACGCTGCTCTTAGGAAGCAGTGCTAGAGCATCTCGGTTCAAGTCCGAGTGGCGGCATAGCCGATTTTTTCAAAAATAGGTAAAATAGAAATAGAAAGAATACAAAACCTTATTTAATTATAATTATTTTTTTTTTATTTTATATGATTTTTTTTTCTATTATCGAACAATTATTAAATAATATCTCCTTTTCGATTATTTCAATTCTAATTACAATTTATTTGATAAATTATTTGGTCGATGAAAGAGAACTATATAATTCGTCAGAAAGAGGTAGTCTAGCGACTTTTTTCTGTATAACAGGATTATTGATAACTCATTGGATTGGTTCGAGTAAGTTCCCATTAAATGATTTATCTAAATCATTAATATTTCTTTCCTGGAGTTTATCAGTTGTTTATCTTCATATTTCTCTTTTTTTAAAAAATACTTATTATAGCGAAATTACCAAACTAGGTATTATTTTAACCCAAGGTTTTGCTAGTTCAGATCTTTTAACTGAAATAAATTATAAATCTGTAAAATTAGTACCCGCTCTCCAGTCCCATTGGTTAATGATGCACGTAAGTATGATACTTTTTGGTTATGCAGCTCTTTTATTTGGATCATTATTTTCAGTAGCACTTTTAGTGATTACATTTCAACAAAGGGTAAGAATTTTTTTTTATTTTAAGGAGAAATAAAAATGAACAGATTTTCTGTTAGAAACTATTACAGGTATCAATTTATCCAAAAATTGTATTATTGGAGTTATCGTCTTATTCTTATAGGTTACATTTTTTTAACTATTGGTATTATATCCGGATCAGTATGGGCAAATGAAGCATGGGGATCCTATTGGAATTGGGACCCAAAAGAAACTTGGTCCTTAATTACTTGGATTATCTATACAATTTATTTACATACGCAAAAAAAGAATGAAGTTAAAAATTTAGCAAATTCAGCAATTATGGCTTCCATGGGTTTTATTATGATTTGGATATGCTATTTTGGAGTCAATTTATTAGAAATAGGAATGCACAGTTATGGTTTATTTTAATAAGAGGTAATTTAATTTTTTTTATGATAACTATTTAAAAAAAAAGTAAAAGTATTTTAAATAAACTCAAAATGAGTCTAAAAACTACACTTTTTACTTTATTAATAAATAAAAATTGAAAGTAAAACCAACATATACCAGTAGGAATAACCTAAAGATATTTTTATTTTATAAAATAAAAAAAAAAAAAATATATTTAAGTTATTCTATTTTATAGTTATTCTATTTTATATATATTATTCTATTTTATATATATAATTTTATATATATATATATATATAGTAAGATATATATATATATATATATATAAAGTATTGTTTGAGTAACTATTATCAATAAGCTAGCCCCATACTTCGAGTTGTTTCATTCCATAAATAAACTCGAATACTCAAAAAATCTGTTGGACAGGCAGATTCACATCTCTTACAACCAATACAGTCCTCTGTTCGTGGAGCAGAAGCTATTTGCTTAGCTTTACATCCTTCCCAAGGAATCATTTCTAATACATCAGTAGGGCAAGCTCGTACACATTGAGTACATCCAATACATGTGTCATAAATCTTAACTAAATGTGACATTGGGTTTATCAAAAAAGAAAAATTTTTAAACTTTCAATCTAGTAAATGTTTGAAAATAAAAATATTGATATACCAGATGAATCAATGCTTTGTCATTTTGAATCAATTCAGTTATAAATTGACTGACGATAATGATAACCACAAATATACCAAAAAAACTTTTTTATAAGTTAAAAAGCAAGATCATAAGTTCAATCGTATTTCTTTATTTTTAAATAAATTTAATAAATACGAATGAACAATTTTAAGTGATTGATTATTTATAACTAAATATACTAAATCTAAATAATAATAATAAAAATTTATAATTTATAACTAAATATGCTAAATATAAATAATAATAATTAAAAATAAATAATTATAAAAAATAATAAAAAGAAACTTTAAGGATCTATATTTCTAATGATAGACAAAGTCTTCTCCGGTTTTATAAAATTTTATCATCTTTGAATCTTTTTTTAATAAATTAAAGTTCAATAAAGGGACAAAAAAATAAAATGACCCTATTTATTACTATACTAAAACTATAAAATAAAATAAACGATGAATAAAAAAAAAATCATGTGCATTTCTCTGAGTAGATTATTATGGTTTTCCTCTTGTTGTAGCTTATCTAGTTTTTACTGGATATATTATTCTATATAATTCTTAAAATAATGAAAAAACACACACAGATCATATCAAATAAAATTTATAACTTTTGAAATTCCGAATATTTAACTTAATCTACTTTGATATACTTTCTTTTCGACCTTTTTTTGACAAATAATCCATTAGTCGTTTACGTTTTCCCAAAATTTTTAGTAGACTTCTCTGAGAGAAATAGTCTTTTCTGTGTAATTCTAAATGTGAAGTAAGTTTTCGTATTTTATTGGTCAAATTGAATACTTGAAATTCAACAGATCCCTTTTTTTCTTTTTTAAAAAGAACTGAAATAATTAAATTTTTGACCATAATATTATAGTCAGTTTATCTTTTGTTTTTATTTTAAAATATTATTAAATTTTTAGATCATTATGAATTAATTCAATTTAAAATATACCTATTGTTGATAGGAACAAATAAAAAAATAAGGTAATATAAATTTTTAATTGTTGTGACATATTCTTAACATACTGAAATGACTGCTGTTATTGGTATCAAACCAATATCGATTCACACAAGTGAAATCCTCAAATCGATAATTGGGCCAAAGAATTTGTTTTAATTTTAATGAATTTGTATATTTTCTATCCAAATATTTTTTTTCTCCATAAATGGTATCAAAGTTTTTTACGTTGTTCGTATTGAAAACATTTGGATTTATATGATAAAACTCATCCATATTATTTTTAAAATAGAAAGAAATTATAATTCTAAATTCTCTGCAACGTCTTGATGATAGTATATTTTCAGGAAAAATAAAATCTATATCATTTGTGTAATCTTTTTTTCCAAGCATTTTTTTATATTTTTCACTCAATTGAAAAATTAGATCTACATTTCTTTTTTCTTCATATCTTTGATTAGTTTTTTGGTGCTTACTCTTATGAACTAATGAAATAGCCACAGTTTGATACACCATAATAAAATTTCTATTTTTTTTTACCGATAAACGAACTGGTTCAATAATAAATATTCCAGTTTTTATCAATTCTATAAGAGATATATCCTTCTTTAGCATTATATCTAAACTAATTTCTCCTCTTTGAATAGAGGATAGAACCATATATTTTGGATTTTTTAGTCTAAGCAGTAAACAATATATCTTAATATTTTTAATCATTTTTGGATTAAAAGGTTCATCCCATCTTAGTTGAAAAAGAAAATATCTTTTAAGAAAAAAAAAAAGTTCTGTTTCTGTATGACTCTTGGATTTACTTTTTCGATTGTCTTGTATGGTCCACTCTTTTTCTTTATTTTTATTTTCAAATTTATAAAAATATTTGTTTTCACTCAATGATAAAATATTTTTTTTTTCGTTAACATTTTCATGAAAATATAGAATAAGTAATTTGATTGGTATTTCCCAATGTTTCATTTTATATTGTTTATACAGTAGGATCAGTTCTGGAAAAATAAAAAGTTTATTTGGTCTGGAATAATGAATGAGTATTTTTTTATTCATTTCCATCCAATTCAAAAATATTTTGAAAGATGTTTTTTTGTGTTGATGAATTGTTAGATAAAAAATACCTTTGTAATTCTTATAAGTTAGATTGATCCCTGGATCATTAGTAATCATATCTGGATAATCGCTTTTTGTACAGGTATTTATAAAGGAACTCAAAGATATTTTTTGAATAAAAAAGTGAATTGGACTTTGATGAAGACTCATATATTTTTCAATATTCCTATTAAAAATTTTTCCTAAATAATTATGTAAAGGACCTAATCTATTGAGTACTTTTGGGTTATATGGCTTGTAATTAATATTTTCCCTTTTTTTTAATATTATGTGGGATGGTGATCCTTTCATAATATAGGTGGAGTTTTTATATTCATAATTCAAAAAATTATATGAAATATGATCCAAGTCATTTAAATTTTTTTTATTTGAAAAGGGAAGTTCTTTATAATCATTTTTTTTTTTATCATAATGAATTAATTTTACTTTCTCATCATATACATCATATAAAAAACTGCATTTTTTTAAATAAATAATGGTACAGTATTTATTTACGACTCTATTTTTTTTCCATTTTTTTGATAGTCGAGACCATCTAATTGGGGATAGATCATATTGATAATGATCCCGTAAAAACCAATTTTTCCATTGTGTAATTTTAGGCTTACAAAGTCCGATTCTTAATTTATAATCAGAATTGAAAATTTTTAAGAAATTCTTTGTTTCTTTTTTAATAAATAAGGATGTTCCATGATATTGAAGGATATATCTAAACTTATCCAAGTTCATCATTTTTATTTTTGAAAATTTATAAAATAAATATGTTTGTGATAAGTAAAAATTCAAACAAATATGTGAACTTTTCTTGCAATTGATAAGAGAAATTGAATCTTTTAGATTTAAAATCATCAAATTAATTTTTGTTTGGTTTTTTTTATCTATTTTTTCTTTCTTTTTTTCACTATATATTTTTATTTTTGATTGAAAAAAAAGTTGTGTATTAAGGCAGGTACTATTTATATTTAAAATTATACATAAAAAAATATCTATGCAACTCTTATTAATATTATTTTTTATCAAATGATATAATTGATTTATTAATCGAGTCTTTTTTTTCAATATTTTAAAAATATTTCTCGGTAATTCAAGTATTATTTTAATCGTACTTTTTTTTTTAGAATTTTTTTTTATATTTTTTATATACGTTTTTGTAATTAATTCTTTTTTATTTTGTATTTTTTTTGTGTGATCTATAATATTTTTTATTTTATGTTCGGGAAATAAATTATTTTCCAAATTTATCCATCTTGAAGAAATGGATGATTCATGAATCATCCGATTTCTTTTTGAATATTTTTCGCATTTTATTTGCCTTACTGACTCTTCTTTCAATCCAAATATATTATCTTTAAATATCTTTTTAATTCTTTTGAATAAAATATTTTTTAAAAAGCATTTTTTTTGTTTTTTGGAGATCTTTAGAATTAATTTTCTTTCTTTGAAAATTTTTTGAACTAGAAAAAATTTATGTTTGATAAATTTTAGAATTTTTTTTTTTATTTTTTTGAAAATAGGCACAAAAAAAGAAGGTTTTTTCTGGGGAGAACCAAAAGGAAGTTCAGTTTCCATTCCCCAAACTGTTAAAAAACAAAAAATATATTTTTCTCTTTTTTTTATCATCAGATCTTTAGAATAAGATCGTGATCTTTTCCAAGGTTTCAAACAGAAAGGAAATAGTATCTTTATTTGAAGACCTTCGGTTAACCAGTTTTTTGGAAATTCGTTTTCTGATAATTGAACACCATTATAGGTACATTTAACATGCATCTCTCTTTTCCATTCTTTAAAATCGTCTGACCACTCGGGAGATTGTAATAATAACATGCGAGTGCAATTTTTAACTATTATCAAAGAAGGTAGAAAAACATATTTTCTAATAGTTGATTGTATTATTAACATACAGCTTCGTATTCCTTGAGCAAATAGAATGGTATCCCAGGATTCTGCTATTTCTATCCTTATTTTCTCTGCTACTTTATCTCCATCCCCCTTTTTATCCATTTCTTTTCTTTTTTTCTCTTTTGTAAAATTTTTAACTTTTGATTGAATCCATTTGAAAATTTCGAAATTAAAAAAAAATATTTTACTTTTTTTGGACAAAAAAAGAGGAGAATGTGTATTTGCTTGAAAAATTTTCCAAATAACTGTTTTACGTCTTTGAGTTCGCATGGTACCTTTGATAATCTCTCGACGAAAGTCTGATTGTTGCGAATAACGTATCAATGCCACTTCATCAACTTGATCAGGATCAGCAGTTTCTTTGGCATTATAATAAGAATAGGTTTTCGGATAGTCATCTGTAAAGATCACTATACGCTTGGCTTTTCTTGATCGAATCTCATGATGATCCTCGGATATATTTTCATTTTCCCCCAACTGTTGTTCCAACTCGTCGATTAATTTGTATGACCTTTTTGGTACTTTTTTACGTATTCTTTTTACTCTAATAGATTTTTGTCTAATTAAGTTTATGTTCTTCAATTCAGTTATAAATCTGTTCAATATCATTTTAAAATATTTTTTTGATCGATATTCGGAATTAATATTTACTAGTTCTGGAAATAAAAAAATATCTTTCCAATAGCAGGAATAAAGTGTAAATTGCTCGTTTTGATCAAATTGAAGAATTAAATTTAAGAAGTGTACCTTTTTAATTTTTAATAATTTTTGATCAAATGTTTCATTTTCATATCGTTTATTCTGTTCCAAATTTTGGTAATCTTTTATAAATATACCATGTATTTTATTTAGCCAAACTCTCTCTATTGAATTTTCTCTAAAAGTTTTATTTATGGGGGGTGAACCCAACTTTTTGGTTATTCCACGGTATGATCCGTTAACTAAAGGATCATATATTTTTTGCAAGTATTCTTTTTTTTTATAATTATTACATAATCGAATTCTTTTTTCGAATATATTTTTTAAATTTGCTTTGTTGTCTAAAGCATTCATTCGTTTGAAAAAGTCATTTCTTTGTTTTATCTTTTCTTGTTTCTTAGTGGATCTCCAATCATTTTTTTTATTATATAAATGTATTGTGGACAAAGAAAGATTTCGTTGTATTATTTCCAAAAAAGTTAACAAACT